TTAAATTCAACTTTTCTCGCTCTATCTCAGAGTATCCATTTACTCGATACCGATCTGCTTCCATTTCCACTTTCCGTAAGCGAGCCCGGGCTTTTTCCAGCTGTTCAATGGCGCCTCCACGGAGTTCTTCTGAGTTTCTAATAGTATTCAAGATTCTCCGTTTTCGATTATCTAATAAATCGCTTAATGAAAGTGGATTATCTTTACATTTATTCCAAAGCTTCCATAATCCCTTCCCGAACCAAACATGAATCTTTCGACTCATTTGGCTCTCCTACTCAATTACTTAAGAAAAATTCTAATATCTTTTTATAAATGTAATGAGCCTATCCTCTCTTCTTTGTTTGTTCATATTTTCATATGCAAAAAAATATATAAACAAATGCCAAATCAAAATATTCAGAGGACTCTTCTGACAAAAATATGTAATTGTCAACAAAGTTGTTTATTTTTTTTCTTCAAATCCAAAAAACTCTTCTTACTTCTACATAGGTCGTCGATTCAGCATTGGATAAAAGGGGGAAATACCCATTTTTACAATAACAATAACGGTTCAAAACCATTTTATGATTTATGAATAGGAGTGTTCTCTATCCATAAAATATTCATTTTGAACCATCTCCATATTAACATTCTATGTTAATATAGAGGGTGAAAGAGTACCGCGCCGCGTCTAGACTTCAAACAGTTTGCTTTAACCATATTCATATTAATGGCCACACATTATTGGTTGATAGAGAATCAAAAAAAAATTACCAATGAATCACGAAATGCTATGGTTCTTATCCATAATCTCTTAATTTATTCCGAAGTCATTCGTGAGATCGTGCACCTTTCTAGTTATAACGAAAAAGGTACAGCTGGGTGGATCCAACATATTCTTGAAATAAACAACCCGCACACACTCCCTTTCCAAAAAAGATCAATACACCAAGCACTACACTTAGATTTATTAGATTTGTTGAAAAAATATCGGTATTAAACCCGAAACTCCCGGCAGATGGCCAATAGCCCAAAGAAACGAAAGAATCGGTTACATTTTTCATATGATCTCCTATAGACTAAATAGATAGACTAAAAAATCGAATAGAGTTCTTTTTGTATCACTTCGCCCCTCTTTTTTATTTATTTCTTATTTTAAATTAAAAAAAGTATCTTATTTTAAATTAAAAAAAGTATTTGATTTATGTGAACTATCCCCCTTGTGGCAATCCTTAGTTTCCCCTGGACTCCGAAGGGGAAGGATGAAAGGGAATGGGTATACTAATCTCTCATCCACAAATCAAACCTTCCCACAGGTTATTTTGTCAACGAATAAGTAAGTGTAGGAGTGAAATCTTAATAGAATTAGAAAAAGGAAAGAATTAGTTCAAGGCAATAAAATAGGGATTTTTCATATTAAACAAAAGGATTCGCAAACAAAAGCGCTAATGCTACAACCAGTCCATAAATTGTTAAAGCTTCCATAAAAGCTAGACTAAGCAATAGAGTACCTCGTATTTTTCCCTCTGCCTCAGGCTGTCTCGCGATACCCTCTACAGCTTGACCCGCAGCAGTCCCTTGCCCAACTCCGGGCCCAATAGAAGCAAGCCCTACAGCCAACCCAGCAGCAATAACGGAAGCGGCAGAAATCAGTGGATTCATGATAAGTTCCCTCGTACCAAAAAAAGAAATGGTTAATGATACAATCAACCAACGAATTATGACTTAATAATTCCGTCGCTAGCATTTCGAAGTAACTAAGAACTTCGAGTTAAATTATGAAGTAATAGTATTAGTGCATAATTCAAGCTATTTTTTTTAGTTTCTGTTTCTATCCACAGAGTCTTTGTGAATCCAGACGACTTTCGATCTTCCATTTCTTGGTTCCGAACTCTTATTTTCGTCCACCCTTTTCTGAATTTTCAGAATTTCATCTATTTATTTAGTCAATTCACAGTCACAAGGAGACGGAAAGGGAAGGGCTTCTATTGTTATTAGAATCCCTGCCAAAATTCATAGGAGGCGCGTGGCAAATAAAATATCTCTTTAGTTCATATAGAATCAGTCAATATCTAATATCACATATACGTGTCTTTCTTCCATAACGTAAACCAAGCATTCATCTTAGATTCAATCGGATTCGAGAATCAATTATCGAAATATCTACAAGAGTTGACTTATTTATAGTTTATAGCCATTCAATTACATATACCTACCCTCTCCAAACCAACCCATTTTTTATTAATTAGGTTTTTGTGTAAATTCTTTTTTTTTTCTTTATCATTATTCCAATGTATCCAATCTAAATGGACAAATTGGTTAGTCCAAATCATTGCATAGAAATAGTATTATTTGATTGATCTAAGTTCATACAATTTGTTATTTATTGTATTACTATTTTCGTTTGGTCAATCGTTGAATAAAACAACTGAAATGGGAATCCTTCGCCCTTTTTTTTTATTTTATATTTAATTTTTTTATTTAATATTAATATTTAATCACACGTCCTAAATACAGG